GAAATAAATCCAACGGATTTAAAACCCGTTCTTAGTCGATTATGAATTTCTCCCCTGGAAAATACTCCCTTAGAAAATTGATTATTATTATCCTATCGCTCCTGCTAAAGTTAATTTGCCTTCTCCTAAAATCCCGGCCAATCATATTCATCAACACGTCCCAAACCGAATAAATTTTCTCCTGCTTAAGCTCCATATAAAGTGACCGCGAGATTTGTAATTGATCGAGAAAGATATACTTCAGCGCGGTTTTGTTATCTAATTTCGTTCCGGAGGGGCAGGGAAAAAAAAGAAGGTCAGATCCTACCGAAGAAGACTCGCCTGGAACCCCGTTTGGATTTTCTTTTGGATCTAAAGTTAGATCCTCTATTAGCACTGGGCCGTCGTGCCCGAAAAACGGAGTAATGAAATCCGCCAATTTACGCAAAGCTCCGTAAAATGCCTCCTTCGCCGACAAACTCCCGTCCGTAATTATTTCGAGAAAAAGCATCTCTCGTCTTCCATCACTAAACGGATGTATGCTATAAACCACATTTGGAACAGGCACGAATGCAGCATCTACAGGATAACTCCCCTCTTTCTCGTTTTTCGGCCTCTGTGTTCTCATACGATATCCGCAACTCCTCTCGATTTGTAATTCAATAACCACATCAACCGGCTCTGTGAGAGTCGCGATATGTCGTGAAGAATTAACTACTTCCAAAGGAGGTGATAAGAGGATATCTTGAGCAGTTATGTACCCAGGACCCCTGACGCAAATGACCCCGTTGTGAATTCCACTTATATTGCCCGTGAATACAACTCCTCTCAAATTCTGTACAATTTCATGTACCGGCTCCTGAATACCAACTGGGATCGAAAACTCGTGTCGTGTTTTTATGAATTTGGCATGCGTTATTCGCGTACTTTCGATTTCTCCAGTTAAAATTCTTCGCAGCACGAAACCTATCGTTTCTGATTGGCCTCTCCAAAGTGGAGACAAAACGAAACGACCATAAGAATAAGAAGAAGAGTCACCGCCACCCCTTGCCCTTGCCTCAGTGCAATGCCACAAAATATGATCCATGGGATTCTACCTCCGTCAAGTTAAGTAATTCTAAAACCAACCAAGTCTAGGTTGGTCCGAACAGTAAAATGTTTAGGTCGGGGGTAGTCCCCCCCCTATTGATATAGATATAGAAAAGATAAGAAGTTATATTCGTTTTCTTTTCTGCTTGAGATTCGCCCCGCTATTTGAGACTCGCTCCACTATCATCTTTACACGCGTCGCCGGGCGGGGGGCCTGCACCCGTTGTGTGGAACGGGCGTTACGTCGCGTATGCTACTTAATCGTATACCACTTTGATGAACAGCTCGTAATGCTGCATCTCTTCCGAGACCAGCACCCTTTAGCAGGACTCTTGCTCGTTTCAGACCCCGATCCGCGGCTATATGAATAGCATCTCCTGCTGCGATTTGGGCAGCAAATGGCGTCCCTTTTCTCGGTCCTCGGAATCGACAAGTACCGGCGGAGGACCAAGAAACCACCTGACCCAGGGCGTCTGTAACGGTTATAATAGTATTGTTGAACCCAGCTTGAATATGAATAATTCCTTTGGGTATTCTACGTCCGCTCTTACGCGAACCAATACGCCCTCGCCCCCTCCTGCGCGAACCAAAATAACCATATCTCGGTCTAATTTGTTTGCCTTTTGAAGATTTTCTCATCTCATAAACATAAATATGAGTCAAAGATACGGATATATCCATTTCATATCAAAACAGATCTTTTATTTGTCCGCCACTCCTTTAGAAAAATCCCCTTTTATTTTTATAGTTACAGAGCCTACCTTTGTTTCTGTTTATGTTTCGGATTGATACAAATTACTACAATTCGTTTCTTCCTGCGGAGAAGCCGGCATTTTTCACAAATTTTACGAACAGAGGCCCTTATTTTCATCTTCTTTATTCCTTTTCCTTGCCTTAATTCCGAATGTACTCCTTGTAAAAAAATAAGTGTCTCTTGCAATTTTGAGCCTCGAATTGGATTCCCACATTCCACGTGGGAATGTTTTAAATAAAAGGCCAACCACACCTAATTGTCAACTGTTATTTATCTTCTTTATCTTTCTCTTTTTTACCACCCTCTTTTTTATCTTTCTCTTTATCTTTTTTTGGTAATCGGTAGGTTATACGTCCCCTCTTTGAATCATAGGGGCCGACCTCGACTCGAACTCTATCTCCGGGTAGTATTCGTATAAAACCTCGTCGAATCTTCCCCGAAATATAACCGATAATCATATCTTCCTCTTCATTATCTAAACGAATTCGAAACATACCGCCCCGAAGCGATTCAGTAACTAAACCTTCATAAATCCTTTTTTTTTCTCTTTCATCCTTTTCTGTCATTTCGGCCCACCTCCTTTTTTGATTCGAGGGATAAATTCATTCAATATTTTCTTAATTAAATAATCGATAATAATGAAATAATCGAGAAATTGAAAAGGCGTCAAGCACCGGATGATACCAAACGCCCTTTCTTTCCTCTCTTTTTTTTCATAAATAGACGAATTTACGGATCCTATTCGGTCGGATATCAGAAAGATCACCATATATAGCACAAAACCTCCCCCCCAATTCCTTCCAGTCTAGCTTCTCGATCTGTCATTATACCTCGAGAAGTCGAAAGAATTACAATTCCCATTCCACCGAAAATTCTCGGAATTTGTTGATAGTTAGAATAGATCCGTAGACCGGGTCGGCTGATACGCTTGAAAATCTTTCTATATGTTCCTTTCTTATTTCTTCTATGTCGCAGGGTTGAAACCAAGAAAGATTTGTTGTTTTCCCGATGTTTTCTAACGTTTTCAAGAAAACCCTCTCGTAGAAGTATTTTCACAATGCTTTCGGCGATCTTCGTGGATGCTATTCGAGCCGTTCCTTTTTTATCCATGTCGGCATTTCTTAGAAATGTTAATATATCGGCAATAGTGTCCCTACTCATGTCGAACTAGAATTATTGGTGCCTCCTAATTTTGATATAATCAACATGTTCTGTATTTATTTACGAAATATTAAAAGCACATGCCTGAAACACGATCGAACTAGTATTTAGAATACTTCAGGAGCTAATGAGACTATTTTAGTAAAATTCAATTGTCTCAATTCTTGAGCAATTGCTCCAAAAACTCGAGTTCCTTTTGGATTTCCTTCTTTATTAATGACAACTGCTGCGTTGTCATCATATCGTATTATGATACCGTCGTCACGTCGGAGTTCTTTACGAGTACGTACAATTACAGCTCTGATCACTTCTGATCTTTCGAGAGACATATGGGGCACTGCCTCTTTGATAACAGCAACAATAACGTCACCGATATGAGCATATCGTTGATTACTAGCTCCTATGATTCGAATACACATCAATTCTTGAGCCCCGCTGTTGTCCGCTACATTCAAATGGGTCTGAGGTTGAATCATATCACTTTTTTTGAATCTCTTCTTTCAATGCCAAGGTCGAAGGAAAAAAGGAAGAAATATTATCTGTCCAAAAATAGAAATAAAGAAATCGAAATCTGCGATTGTCTTTTTCATCGCAAATATCTGGTTCCGCATCCCTATCTCGCAATAATGAATTGCGTTCGTATAGGCATTTTGTATGCGGCTATTTCAATAGCTGCTCTGGCTACCGTTTCGGATACTCCACCCATTTCATAAAGTATTCGCCCCGGTTTAACAACGGATACCCAGTATTGGGGTTGTCCTTTCCCCGAACCCATACGCGTTTCCATAGGTTTTACTGTCACGGGTTTATCGGGAAAAACGCGTACCCATATTTTTCCACCCCGGCGCGCATATCGTGTCATTGCTCGTCTCCCTGCTTCTATTTGTCTAGATGTGATCCAAGCGGGTTCAAGTGCCTGAAGAGCATATTTCCCGAAACAGATATGATTGCCTCGATAAGATATTCCCTTCATTCTTCCTCTGTGTTGTTTGCGGAATCTGGTTCTTTTTGGGGTATAGTTGATGGTTGTTTCTCAATCCCATCTCTACTGCAGAACCGGACATGAGAGTTTCTTCTCATCCAGCTCCTCGCGAATAAAACGATTCAACAATATTACAGATACGCGTGTCTTTTTTGAAAAATACATTAAATCGTGGGATTTATTGATATTGAATCTGTTACGCAGGAATCTGTATATCTTGTGTATTTTATGTATACGGATATAGAAAGGTTTCTATATTTCTCTATCCAGATAGAAATAATAATGCCTTTCTTTTTTTTTTTTTAACGAATCCTTGACCCTTACCGAATCGGCTAATAAATTGTAATTCAATAAGGTTTCGCGGGCGAATATTTACTCTTTTCATATTTGCTTCATTTGTAGGGTTAACCCATTGCCTCTCGTAATAAATCAACGGATTCCCGGTTGGTTCCGCCATCCCGCCCAATGAATCATCGGGATTCCGTTTTCAATAGAATCTCGTGGAGTCACAGGTTCCGTCGTTCCCATAGCTTCTCCATTAATGGCTAGGCCTGAACTTTGCAATGGAGCTCCCCAATTCCAATTTGTTCCCAAGTCAATTTCCCCAGTCTCTATTGACTCGAAGCTCTTTATTATTTGTATTTTTTTCTATGAATTGAAAAATTAGGGAAGAATCCGTATTGATGCTTTATCACACTGCCTTTTACTTTTATGAGTATGAGATGATTTATAATAGACCATACATATTGGAATTTTATACCGTTTGGATTCGACTTCTCTCTTTCTCTCATCCTTCCATTTACCCATATCCCTCTATTTTCACCTCACAACCCATAATGAATGAGATTTTTCGTTTATGAAATAAAGATTTCAGTTGCTACAACTATATGATTGGCACATCATATAGTAACTGGTTCTTTGGATATCGATAATACAAAACTATGAGCTGGTTATAAGTTCTATAGTTATTAGTTAGGGTCCAGTCCATTTTTTGGATTCCCAACCCTAAAGAAAAACCAACGAGTCACACACTAAGCATAGCAATTCTACCAAAAGTTCAATCGAATTTTTTATTCAGCCCTATAGAATTAGAATTGAGAATTTTTCATTGAAGGTAAAAAGAATAATTTGTCAGTTTTTGTTTTATCACTGGATAGAATGGCAAGGAAAGTCCCATCATTGCTCGCCTACAAATATCCAAATTTTGATTCCTAATACTCCATAGATAGTTCGAACTGTAGAGGAACAATGATCAATTTTAGCTCGAATGGTTTGTAGGGGGACCCTACCTTCTCTGATCCATTCGACGCGTGCAATTTCTTTTCCGCCAATACGCCCTGCTAGTTGCACTTGAATTCCTTTTGTATTTGCTTGTTTAGATAATTCAATAGCTTTTTTCATTGCCCTTCGAAAGGGAACTCTATTCTTTAATTGTAGAGCTATATATTCTGCAAGAAAATTAGGTTGTCTATAAGGTTTTGTAACTTTTCTGATAGCAATGTTAAGTTTCCGGTTCACAAAATTTAACCCTTTTTCTTTTTGTACATTGATCTTTAATTTTTTGATTTCTTGCGTTCGATTCTCTTTAAATAATTTTTTTGGGTCTCCAACATGGATGATGACCGTAATCAGATCAGTTTCTTTTTGAATTTCTATATGTGCAATTCCAACAAAAACCGAGGATATTTTCCTATTTTTTTGTACATACTTCTTGATACAATTCCGTATTTTTTCATCTTCCTGGAGACCCAAGGAATAACTTTTTGATTGTGCGAACCAAAGGGAGTGATGCCTTTGGGTTTCCCCAAGTCGTAAACCAAGTGGATTTATTTTTTGACCCATATTTTTGTTCTCTCTTCCTCCCTTTCTCTAAATATCTCTCTATTATAAGATCTTTCCATACGTCGTTTGTTCCTAAATAGATATCTTATCTGGTTTCTTTTTAGAGCGATCCCTCACTACAATAGTTATATGACAGGTGGGTCTTTTTATCGGATAACTCTGTCCTCGAGCCCGAGGTTTGAGCCTTTTCATGATAGTACCCCCATTGACTTCGGCTTTACTAATGACTGAATCAGCTTCGTTGAAACTTTTATTGTGACTAGCATTTGCTGCTGCAGAATAAACCAATTTCAAAATGGGATAAGATGCTCGATAAGGCATGAGTTCAAGTAGCATAAGTGTTTCTTCGTAAGGACGCCCGCGGATCTGATCAACGACTCTTCGTGCTTTGTGAGCAGACATACATATATTTTGAGCTACAGCCTTTGCTTGTGTAATTAAGGTCTTCTTCGTCTTCATCTTTTGCAAAACCCTCTTCCACTTTCTCCACTTTGACATTAAGGTTCACCTCTCACCAATGAATGATGAGCGCTTACTTCACTTTATTACGGCGAGATTTATTATCCTTTTTCGGGTGTCCGTTGAAAGTCAGAGTAGGCGCGAATTCTCCCAATTTGTGACCGACCATACTACCTGTTATATAAATAGGTAAATGTTCTTTTCCATTATGGATAGCAATTGTATGTCCGATCATTGTGGGTATAATGGTAGATGCCCGGGACCAAGTTAATATTATCTTTTTTTTTTCCTTCATGTTTAGTTTCTCAATTTTTGTCAATAAACGATTAGCTACAAAGGGATTTTTTTGGGATAAGCGCGTCACGGTTGTGGGTTCCTCCCTTTTTCTTTTGTCAAAACGAAGAAACCTATTCTATTGGATTTTCCATGTTCCTATTCCTATTTACGGCGACGAAGAATCAAACTATCACTATATTTATTCCTTTTCCTACTTCTTCTTCCAAGCGCAGGATAGCCCCAAGGAGTTGTGGGTTTTTTTCTACCAATCGGGGACCTCCCCTCACCACCCCCATGGGGGTGGTCTACGGGGTTCATAACCACTCCTCTGACTACAGGACGCTTACCTAGCCAACACTTAGATCCAGCTCTACCCAAACTTTTCTGGTTCGCCCCAACATTGCCCACTTGTCCGACTGTTGCTGAGCAGTTTTGGGATATCAAACGGACCTCCCCAGATGGTAATCTTAACGTGGCCGATTTACCCTCTTTTGCAATCAGTTTCGCTACAGCACCTGCTGCTCTAGCTAATTGTCCACCCTTTCCAAGTGTGATTTCTATATTATGTATGGCCGTGCCTAAGGGCATATCGGTTGAAGTAGATTCTTCTTTTTGATCAATAAAAACCCCTTCCCAAACCGTACAAGCTTCTTCCAAAGCATACGGCTTTCTGGATGTCTATGATGATATCTAGACAGATGGATCTTATATGAATCGTATCGTATGATGAAGTACCACATGAGTGGATATATAGGAATCCAAATCTGCCGAATCACTCATGTTATGATCTTATACATCCTAGGTCTCCTCGTTCCGTCATCTGGCTTATGTTCTTCATGTAGCATTCAGACCGAATGACTCTATGAAATTACGTCGATACTTCCACATATTACGGGTAACGTAGGAGACATCTCTATTTTTCCCCGGGGGATCTTTCGAATGACCACTGCTTAGCTTTCAATTCGCCTCTGACCATCAAATGAAATGTGAATAACCCGTCCTCCTCTCTTTGAAACAAGGGAAGAGGTGCTTCCGGTTCTGTCCGTGCTTCAAACAATTTTGTCTTCTCCATATTACCATATCTCTAGAGTCAATAATTTTATATGAGGAACTACTGAACTCAATCACTTGCTGCCGTTACTCTTCAGTTTTCCGTTGAGGTCTATCCCGTAGAGGTACTCAAATTGGATCAGTGATCGATTTCTAGGTTTCGTCGTAAACCTAATTGGTTACTTCCAATTACGTAAATCAATAGTTCAAATCGCACTCAAAGGTAGGGCATTTCCCATTGATATAGGAACCTTTGTACCAGAAACAATGGTATCTCCAATTATAGCCCCTCTGGGATGTAAAATATATCTCTTCTCACCATCCCCATAGTGTATGAGACAAATGTATGCATTTCGATTAGGGTCGTATTCTATGGTTACGATTCTACCAGATATGTCTTTTTCATTCCGTCGAAAATCGATTTTACGGTATAGACGCTTATGACCTCCCCCTCTATGCCCTGCGGTAATGATTCCTCTGGCATTACGACCTTTACCACAATGATGCTGTCCATAGATCAAATTCTTTCGTGGGTTGGATTTCACTTGACTGTCTACGGCTCCATTGCGTGTGCTCGGGGTAAAAGTTTTGTATAAATGTATCGCCGTGTTATTAAGTATTTTGATTTAAGTTCTTTTCTGTATAAGAGTTAGAATAGAATAACCCGGTTGAAGCGTAATGATCATACGTCTGTAATGCATTGTATGTCCCATAATAGGTCCCCTTCCCCTTCTTCCACCCTTTCCCGGGAGTCGATGACTATTCATAGCTATTACCTTGACACCAAAGAAGAGTTCGATCCAGTGCTTTATTTCTGTCCTAGTTGATCCTGATTCGACATTAGAAGTATATTGATTGTTCTCCAATAACCGAATACTTTTGCCTGTAAAGACTTCATATTTGATTCCATCCATAAATCCGTTTTCTTCCCTATTAGTTCCAGGATCGATAAGAATTCTAGTTCTTACTCTTCATACGTTATAGTATGAATATACCATATCATACGTTATAGTATGAATATACCATACCCTTTTGTTATATATGTCTTCATTTGTTAGAGTATGAATATACCAAGTGTGTTTTATGTTTATATTTTATATATATAATATATATATAAACCCATTTGTCATGTAAAGACTTCATATTTGATTCCATCCATAAATCCACTTTCTTCCCTATTAGTTCCAGGATCGATAATAATTCTAGTTCTTACTCTTCATACGTTATAGTATGAATATACCATACCCATTCGGTACGTATCAATGGCGAGATTCCATTGATACAGAGCCAACTCCAATAGACTTATTGAACGTTCCCGTTGGCGTGCATCCAGCAGGAATCGAACCTGCGGATTTGCCAATTATGAGTTGGGCGCTTTAACCATTCAGCCATGGATGCTTAACAGGGATTATCGTAAAGTAAATAACCCAATTCTAATTAAAATCAAATCTTTAGGAAAAGTCAAATCCATGAAAGGACATCAATTCCAATCCTGGATCTTCGACTTGAGAGAGATATTGAGAGGGATCAAGAATTCTCAGGATGCTTAACGGGAATCAATTATCGTAACGGGGGGTCAATTATGGAGAGTAACGGGAATCAATTATCGTAACAGGAATCAATTATTGTAACAGGAATCAATTATCGTAACAGGAATCAATTATCGTAACAGGAATCAATTATCGTAACAGGAATCAATTATTGTAACGGGAATCTATTATCGTAACAGGAATCAATTATTGTAACGGGAATCTATTATCGTAACAGGAATCAATTATTGTAACAGGAATCTATTATCGTAACAGGAATCTATTATTGTAACAGGAATCTATTATCGTAACAGGAATCAATTATCGTAACAGGAATCAATTATTGTAACAGGAATCTATTATCGTAACAGGAATCTATTATTGTAACAGGAATCTATTATCGTAACAGGAATCAATTATCGTAACAGGAATCAATTATTGTAACAGGAATCTATTATCGTAACAGGAATCAATTATCGTAACAGGAATCAATTATCGTAAATAAACAAATTCCAATTGACATTTTAGTGAAATAAAATCACACCAATTCTATATTAAAATAAAATAGGAGGTTCAATATCTATGAACAAAAAAAATTTCCGGGGGATCGAATCGATCAAAAAAGAAGCTTTCCGGGGGATCGAATTGATCAAAAAAGAAGCTTTCAGGGGGATCGAATCGATCAAAAAAGGAGCACGAGGACTTCAACTCGAATTCTGGATTCTCGAATTGCAAGATATATTGAGAGAGATCAAGAATAAGAATTCTCACTATCTCTTTGATTCATGGACAAAATTTGATTCAGTGGGACCCTTCACTCGCATTTTTTTCCATCAAGAACGTTTTCTGAAACTCTTTGACCTCCGAATTTGGCGGATC